ACGCCTTTTATTCCTATATTCCTATTTTCTTTCTTCTTTTTTCTGAAAAAAAAAAGAAGAAAGAAAAAAGGATTAGAGGAATTTAGGTAATACAATAAAAAGAAGGATGCATATCAAAAAGTATAATACATCTGTATATCATATGAAGTGATAATATATAGCGGGTAGCGGGAATCGAACCCGCATCGTTAGCTTGGAAGGCTAGGGGTTATAGTCGACGTTGATTGATCATTTTTAACATCTCTAATTCAAAACCGAACATGATATTTTGTTTTCATTCGGCTCCTTTATGGAAGATCTATGTATTCTCATCAGAGAAAAAATGAGATCCATAACATCTATGTCAGCTTTTTTTACGAATCCATCTAGAGCTACTCGCTTTTTAGATGATCCCTATAGAAGAGGGGGATTATTCTATCAAATCTTTCTAGTCTCTAGTCTAGTTACTTCGTTCCCTATTTCTTTTAGACTCGCGGGATCCTAAGGAAAGTATTTTGTTTCTACCGAGCTGAAACAAGAAGCCGAGGGTTCTAGTAAACCAAAACCATCATTTTCTAGCTATTTGGCTTCAATCTTCCCTTTTTTAGCTAAAAAATTGAAGATTTAGTTACGATTGAAAGTTTTGTACTATAATCCATAGATCCTTTCTTCATACTCATTTAATTGGAAGAATAGAACCAATCAAAGAAATTATGCTTCTCGACTCCATAATCCAATTTTTTTATCAAAATTATGATTGCCTTTTGGATAGAAATCGCGAGAATGTATATTCTTACCTCAAATGTCCTATTGAGGGGTAAAGGATTCAATCTTTTTAAGAAATAAAGTTTTTGATCAGAATATAAAATATGAAAAAAAAAAAATAGAAAGACCCTTTAACTGTTGAAGCTGTTAATAGAACGAATCGCACTTTTACCACTAAACTATACCCGCTACATATTCATTATTGGATATAAATGGATCTTTTGTCCAACAAAGTAATTAGACACAGTCAAGATAGCATCAGAATCATGAAGGTTTTAGCATGAATAAATATTTTGTTCCGCCGCAGTGCGGGATTGAAAACTTGAAGAAATAATAGGTAGAATAGCAAAAAGTTTAGTCAAATTTCAATAGTGTACTAAAGTCATAAGTATCCTTTTTGAAACCTCCCTTCGCTTGAACCGCCAGATTTTAGGAATTCGGTTAAATTGGGATTCAACTTTCATTTAGAATGAGATTTGTTCTTCATTAATGAATTTCAAAATCTTATACTTAAGAATAAGAAAAGAAAGACGAAAGATATTAGTACTATATTACTATATACTTAATATACTTAAAATACTTTAATATATTGTAATACTATTACTAGAAAATTTTTACTTTTTACTATAAAGACTGAATATTCTAATTTAGACTCATTCATACTCTATCTAATTTATTATAATTATAATATAGAATACAGTAAGAATAGATAATTATAATTTCTTTTTTAAGAATTTATAAGAATTAGTAATGGTAATGAAAATTACTCTTCTTGTTTCAATAACAATTTCTATTCGTTGGAACAAAAGAAGTACTGGCGGGGCCAGTACTTATACTTAACCAGACCGGGAAAATGAACCTTTTGTACAAAATAAAAGAAGTAAGGTCTTCTTTTTATTGGATAAATTTGTTTCGAATCATTGAAGGAAAATAAAATATTTACGTGTGAAATCACATGAAGAATTTTCAATTTGGAATGAGGAGAGATGGCTGAGTGGACTAAAGCGTCGGATTGCTAATCCGTTGTACGAATAATTCGTACCGAGGGTTCGAATCCCTCTCTCTCCGACCCCTGATCACTTGAGATTTCAGAATTGAAAGAAATTTCGATTATTTTCTTTTATAAATCTTTGACCTATGAAAAAAGAAAGTAAAAATGAATCTCATCTCTTTTTTTATTCTCCACGCCCAGGATTACACCCCGGATCATTAGATAAAAATCCGAAGATGAATAGAGAAACGAAGAATATTACTACTGTGTAAACAAATAGTTTCAGAGTAAGCATTACAAATCTCCAAGATAAGATAAGATCCTTTTTTTTTAAGGAAATAGATCGCCTATTTTACGACACACACTATACACTATTTTGATATGACATTATAAAATGACATTATAAAGATAAAAAAAACTTCTTTTTTTTTTGAAATTTATTTATAATGTAATAAGATTCATATTTTTTCGTTACCAAAAATTTCTTGCCATATCCATATCTAGAATTAGGTATTTTATGGGATCTTATAAAGGAAAGGTTAGAACAAAAGAATAAATAAGCTGATTAGCTTATTGAATATAAAGATCATTCCCCCTCCCCTTATTCAATTTCAATATAAAATACCAGAATTTTGCTTTTTGAATCGAGGGTTCCTAATGTTCAGACTTATATGAATCTTATTGATTTTCAGAATAAAAATCTCATCTTTTTTTTAGCAAATAAATTATGAATTGAATAGAGATTCCATTTTTATCGAAAACTTAAAGCAGCTTGCCAAACAAAGGATAAGAGAAGAAAGAGTAAAGGGATAACTGGCATAACGTCTACGATTGGATTGAAAAAGGCATAAGCCTCGGGCAATTTGGCGAATAAAAAACTACTTGAATAAAGGGTAGAATTAAGACAGATACAGATTAAACTAAAGATATTAAACATAACAAATATTCTTTTATTGTTCTTAAAAATTCAAATTAAATTAAAATGATAATAAATTATCAGATTGTATTGAGTTGTTTTTCTGAGGGAAAATTTAAGATAAATAGATAAATAATAATACAAGGAATTATATTTTCATATATTTTCATATAATAATAATATATTAATTGAATTATAAATAATGATCAATTAATCTTTTTGATTCTATATCTATTGTGTTGAATTCTAGCGATAACATGTCCTATATTTCTTTTGGTTGGTTTTTGACGAATAACCAATATTTATCTTAGTTTTTCTGAGACCAAATCAAAATGGGGCGTAGCCAAGTGGTAAGGCAATGGGTTTTGGTCCCGTTACTCGGAGGTTCGAATCCTTCCGTCCCAGATCGTTTGCATAAGAAACGAAAGATTCTTCTCTATTGAAATTGAGAATTTCATTTAAAAATTTTCTGTTAAATGTTGGATACAATATTATCCAATCTGAATTCTAATAATGATTCTTAGAATCATATCTTTTTTTCTTTCTTTTTCTTTACTAAAGTTTATTAAAGTATTTTATTATTCAATAATTCGTGATTACTTTCGTTAACGATTATTTTTTTTTATATGATGGAGATGGATGCGAAAAGATCAGAATACGAGGATTCTGATTTTCTCTTCGATCTTATCTTACACGAGATTCTTTTTACTCCATAATAATGAAAAAAAAAAGAAACTTTATTCTCAAACTATATCTCTTTTTTCAATTAAATGAAAATCATATTTAATTAGAGAATGGTAAATAATAAGTAAATCATAATATTAGAATCATAAAATCAAATTTCATAATTGTCTATTTTTCTTATTAATAATATCTTATTAGTCTATTATTGTATAATTGAATATTATTGTATAATTGAATATTATTGTATAATTGAATATTTATAATTTATATTTAATTTATGATTTATATTAATATTTAAGATTTTAATAAAATATTGATTAGTTAGTTAGTTGATTAGTTAATTAGTAAAGTTAGTGATAGTATTTAGTGAAAGTGGATAAAAATTTTTATCCATTCATGGGGATTTATTTTTCATTTGAATGAAAGTAAAGTAAAAGTCTTTTTTTGAGGTTTCTAATTTCTTTTTTTTTAAGAAAAAGAGGGATCTTTTATGATGGAAAATCCCGAAAGATCTGTTGAAGATGTAAATAAGTTTGTTTAAAAATGATTTGTCTTTTTTTCATGTTATATTATTCATATATTCATATGAAAAAATATGGGGTGATTTTAAGTGAAATCCTTTCCGGATAAACATTTATATATATTTATATATAAATATATAAGTGTAGATTATTATGTATCGGTTCAGTCAATGACTATTCATGATTCCATATTGAATCAATTGCATACGGTTCAAAATTAAAATAAAATTAGAGGGATGTTATGGTAAAACTTCGTTTAAAACGATGTGGTAGAAAGCAACGTGCGACTTGAAGGACATGATTGGCTGTGGATTCTGACATCCACCATTTTCTATACGAATGAAGGTGCTCTTGTCTCGACATAGTTTGTTCTGCTAGGAACCTTATTTAATTTGTCTTGGGTTGCTAAATAAAGATATTAATGGTATATATCAAGGTATAGCATATGATGGAGCTCGAGCAAAAATGATTGATTCATTTATTGGGGGAATAATCTAGGGTTAGTTACAATCAATAAGTTAGACCAACTTTGTAAATATATCATCAATCTTAATCTAAATATATATAAATGGAGAGGCTAAAATTTGTCGAAATTCTCGAACTTTTTCGATTAAGAGTGTATCACAAAGGGATCAATCTTTCGTATGATTTTTCCCTTTTCCATAGAAAAAACAAAAGGTATGTTGCTGCCTTTTTGAAAAGGAGTAAGGATCACCGAAGTAATGTCTAAACCCAATGATTTCACAAAGCGCAAAGCAAAGACAACAAATTTCGGAACAAGGAAACACTATTTTAACTTGTCTCAACAATTGGATCAAAACGAGTAAAAAAAAAATATATCCGAAAGGAGACAAAAAAGGAGGTTAGAGACAGCTCAAGAAACTTTAAGTATTTACTTTTGAACTCTTTCAAAACTACCCAACTTGAGTTAGGAGTACAAATGCAATTTATTTTTCTGTAAAGAATAAAAATAAAAAGGCTCAAATTACAGTCTAATTCTTTCTGAATCCATATTTTCTTTCTATTTATATCTATAGAAATACTATAGAAATAGAAATTATAGACAGAAAAATCATTTTTTCTTGAGCCGTATGAGGAGAAAACTTCCTATACGTTTCTATGGGGGCATCTTTTATCTATATCTATCCCAATAAGCCATCTATCGAATCGTTGCAATTGATGTTCGATCCCGAAGAGAAGGAAGAGATCTTCAAAGAGTGGGTTTTTATGATCCGATAAAGAATCAAACTTATTCAAATGTTTCTGCTATTTTATATTTCCTTGAAAAAGGCGCTCAGCCCACAGGAACTGTTTATGATATTTTAAGGAAGGCGGAATTCTTTAAAGAATTCCAAGTTTCTTTTGATAAAAAAAGAAAGGGAACACAAGAATCATGAATAAAAAAAGGATAGGATAACGAGTACCTATCATTGTATAATTTTTTATTGTTCTATTTTTATTGTTCTATTCATACTTATTTTATTCTTATTTTTATTCTTTGTATTTTTTTCTCACTTCTTGTTGTGGAACCCCCCAACAAGGGGGGTAATCTTTCTTCTTGTATTGTACTTTTATTTTTTAGATTAAAGAAAACTTCTATTTTTTCTATATTCTATTCCTTATTTTTTTTTGCCGCTCAAATTTTGATTCTTTATGTTGTGCTGATCCAACACAAATTTCTATATAATTTCTTTAAATTTGTTTTCAAAAAAGTCCATTCATATTGACAATGGCGTATCAAACAAATATAATTTGATCATATATAAATAGATCTTTTTATCCCCATTCCCTATTGGCTCTTTACTTTAGTAAAATGGATGAGTTTGCTGAATTTTTTTTTATTTTGATCATATATACACTTCATATTGATCTCGGGTTGCTAACTCAATGGTAGAGTACTCGGCTTTTAATTGCGACTATGATCTTTTACACATTTTGATGAAGAAATTCGTCTAGACTATTGGTAGAGTTTATAAGACCACGACTGATCCTGAAAGGTAATGAATGGAAAAAAGAGCATGTCGTAAAAAGAATAGAAAAATAAGATTTATATGACTCAGAATAAAAATAGAACAACAATTTTAAAATTTAATAAACTATTTTTGGTCTAGTGAATAAATGGATAGAGCCTTATGGCTCCAATTTGAGTAAGACAAAAAAGCAACGAGCTTCCCTTCTTAATTTGAATGATTACCCGATCAAATTACTAATTATATGTTAAAAATAGATTAGTGCCTGATGTGGAAAAAGGTTCTCTTGTGAATTGTGAGTGCACCTTTGATTCTTTTTTTTTATTAATCCTAATTATTCTTTATTGTGGGTTGGAGACGGATGTGTAGAAGAAATAGTATAGTGATAAAAAAGATTTTTTTTTTCCAAAGTCAAAAGAGTTATTGGTTTGCAAAAATAAAAGATTTTTACCCCTTTTTCTTATTTGTTATTTTCTTTTATCGTTATTCTAGATTCCTAGTTAGATTAACAAGGAAAAGAAAACCAAATAGGATAGAAAGGTAAAGTAAAAAGATCTGTAGATCTGTAGATTGGGCTCTCTGTCCCCGGGGTATATATTCTTTATTCTTTATTCGTTCTTACTTTTCTATAATCTTTTACTTCTTAAGATTCTCATTATTTTTTTTTACATCATAATTCATAATCATAATACAGTTAATACAGTATAAAAGTATATATTAATACTAGTTAATACTAGACTCTATTATTAGAGTTTATTCTAGTTATAAGCTATACTATTTTATTCTAAATACTATCTTAGTATAAGAGAAACAATATACTATATACAACATAAACATACGCCATTCTGACCATATTGCACTATGTATCATTTCATAACAATAACACAAGAAGCGCCTCTCTTTTTTAATTACAGTAGAAGTGTATTTAAATGGCAAGATTGGAAGGATATTTAGATTGAAAAAAGATAGATTTCGGCAACAAAGCTTCCTGTATCCGCTACTCCTTCAGGAGTATATTTATTCACTTGCTCATTCTCATAGCTTCAATAGTTTTATTTTTTATGAACCTGTGGAAATTGTCGGTTCTGACAATAAATCTAGTTTAGTACTTGTGAAACGTTTGATTACTCAAATGTATCAACAGAAATCTTTGATTTCTTCGGTGAATGATTCTAGCCAAAATGAATCTTGGGGATACAAGAATTCTTTTTCTTCTCATTTTTATTCTCAAATGGTATTAGAAGGTTTTGGAGTCATTCTAGAAATTCCATTCTCGTCGAGATTAGCATTTTTCCTTGAAGAAAAAAGAATACCAAAATATCAGAATTTACGATCTATTCATTCAATATTTTCCTTTTTAGAGGATAAATTATCACATTTAAATTATGTGTCAGATCTACTAATACCCCATCCCATCCATCTGGAAATCTTGGTTCAAATCCTTCAATGCTGGATCAAAGATGTTCCTTCTTTGCATTTATTGCGATTGTTTTTCCACGAATATCACAATTTGAATAATCTCATTACTTCAAAGAAATCTATTTACATCTTTTCAAAAAGAAATAAAAGATTCTTTTTGTTCCTACATAATTCTTATGTATATGAATGCGAATATCTATTCCTGTTTCTTCGTAAAAATTCTTATTATTTACGATCAATATCTTCTGGAGTCTTTCTTGAGCGAACACATTTCTATGGAAAAATAGAATATCTTATAGTCGTGTGTTGTAATTCTTTTCAGAGGATCCTATGGTTCCTCAAAGATACTTTCATACATTATGTTCGATATCAAGGAAAAGCTATCCTGTCTTCAAAAGGAACTCTTATTCTGATGAAGAAATGTAAATTTTATTTTGTGAATTTTTGGCAATCTTATTTTCATTTTTGGTTTCAACCTTATAGGATCCATATAAAACAATTACCCAACTATTCCTTATCTTTTCTGGGGTATTTTTCAAGTGTATTAAAAAACCCTTTGGTAGTAAGAAATCAAATGCTAGAGAATTCATTTCTAATAAATACTCTGACTAAGAAATTAGATACCATAGTCCCAGTCATTTCTCTTATTGGATCATTGTCAAAAGCTCAATTTTGTACTGTTTTTGGTCATCCTATTAGTAAACCTATCTGGACCAATTTATCAGATTCTGATATTATTGATCGATTTTGTCGGATATGTATAAATCTTTGTCGTTATCACAGCGGATCCTCAAAAAAACAGATTTTGTATCGTATAAAGTATATACTTCGACTTTCGTGTGCTAGAACTTTGGCTCGTAAACATAAAAGTACAGTACGTATTTTTATGCAAAGATTAGGTTCGGGATTCTTAGAAGAATTTTTTTTGGAAGAAGAACAATCTCTTTCTTTCATATTCCTTCAAAAAATCCCTTTTATTTTACACAGATTACATAGAGAACGTATTTGGTATTTGGATATTCTCCGTATCAATGATCTGGTGGATCATTCATGATTGTTCATGAAACTTTTTCATGAAAATGAAAAAAAAAACGAATTTATATTCTGAAATGCTCATATATCATGATATATCATCATATTCGTGGTGAAATTCACTGAGTAGTCAAAATTATTAGACTTTCTTCTCGATATGTAATTATTTTTTCTTTTTGATTGATCTATACATAGGGAAAGTCGTGTGCAATGAAAACTGCAAGCACGGTTTGGGGAGGGATCTTTTTTTTATATATCAACAAAGAAGAATTATCTACTCCATCCGACTAGTTCCGGGTTCGAGTCCCGGGCAACCCATACAAAAGGAAGAGAAAGATATTCCTTTTTTTAGTTTTATTTTAACTCTATTATTTTATTAAAGATTGTTCTGATAGGATTGGTCATTCCAATTGATATTCATTTTGATTGGTTGACATTGGCATATAAGACATATTATGCTGTTAAATAACAAGCCTTTCATTATCTATCTAATCTCGAATCTATTTAATCTCTAGTTATAGTGAATACGTGTGCTTGGGAGTCCTTGAAAATAGAATAAACCAAGATCTTATCATGACTGCAATTTTAGAGAGACGTGAAAGTACAAGCCTATGGGGTCGCTTTTGCAACTGGATTACCAGTACTGAAAACCGTCTTGACATTGGATGGTTTGGTGTTTTGATGATCCCTACTTTATTGACCGCAACTTCTGTATTTATCATTGCCTTCATTGCTGCCCCTCCTGTCGATATTGATGGTATTCGTGAACCTGTTTCTGGATCTCTACTTTATGGAAACAATATTATTTCAGGTGCCATTATTCCTACTTCCGCAGCTATAGGTTTTTCCGCAGCTATAGATTTGCATTTTTACCCAGTATGGGAAACAGCATCTGTTGATGAGTGGTTATACAATGGCGGTCCTTATGAACTGATTGTTCTACACTTTTTACTTGGTGTAGCTTGTTATATGGGTCGTGAGTGGGAACTTAGTTTCCGTCTGGGTATGCGCCCTTGAATTGCTGTTGCATATTCAGCTCCTGTTGCGGCTGCTACAGCTGTTTTTTTGATCTACCCTATTGGTCAAGGAAGTTTCTCTGATGGTATGCCTTTAGGAATATCTGGTACTTTCAACTTCATGATTGTATTCCAGGCAGAGCACAACATTCTTATGCATCCATTTCACATGTTAGGCGTAGCTGGTGTATTTGGCGGCTCCTTATTCAGTGCTATGCATGGTTCTTTGGTAACTTCTAGTTTAATCAGGGAAACCACTGAAAACGAGTCTGCTAATGAAGGTTACAGATTCGGTCAAAAGGAAGGAACTTATAATATTGTAGTTGCTCATGGTTATTTTGGCCGATTGATCTCCCAATATGCTAGTTTCAACAATTCCCATTCCTTACATTTCTTCCTGGCTGCTTGGCCAGTAGTGGGTATCTGGTTTACTGCTTTGGGTATTAGTACTATGGCGTTCAACCTAAATGGTTTCAATTTTAACCAATCTGTAGTTGACAGTCAAGGTCGTGTTATTAACACTCGGGCTGATATCATAAATCGTGCTAATCTTGGTATGGAAGTAATGCATGAACGTAATGCACACAACTTCCCTCTAGATCTAGCTTCTGTGGAAGCTCCATCTATAAATGGATAATACTTTTGTATTCATATATTAATTTTTGAAGATAGAAGATAGCAATCCCCCAAGATTCTTTTGGGAATTG